TTATATAGAGAATGTCGATTCGAATCAACGATTCCTCCAATATGCAATATGAATGACGAATCAAAAGAATGGAAAGATCCCCCGGATACAATCATTTTATTGTATTGTATTGACAATTTGAAAAAATTGATGATACTATGATCATAGTATGAGGGCGGTTGGTCAAGTCGGCCCCCATCGTCTAGTGGTTTAGGACATCTCTCTTTCAAGGAGGCAACGGGGATTCGAATTCCCCTGGGGGTAGGGTACTACGAAAGGAAGTTGATCATGGATTACCAAATGGATTACCAATAAGCCTAAAATTGATTTTTCCTGGGTCGATGCCCGAGCGGTTAATGGGGACGGACTGTAAATTCGTTGACAATATGTCTTCGCTGGTTCAAATCCAGCTCGGCCCAATAATCCGCCAATTCACCATGAGATTGTATAACCTCCCTGCCATACCAACGAAGATAAAAAGAAGAGAATTTTCGGCTATATCCCTTAATTTCACTGGGATTGTAGTTCAATTGGTTAGAGCACCGCCCTGTCAAGGCGGAAGCTGCGGGTTCGAGCCCCGCCAGTCCCGTTCCGACGGATCCAATAAACGCCTAAATTCAGTTTTCCCTTTCTATGAACTAGGAACTATGAACTAGTAAAGGGTGTCGGGGGACATACTCTCCTTTCCAAATCAACAAATCAAAGGGGGAGTCTTTATTTGTTTACTATTTTTCCGTTTCGTTTTTATTGTTTGTTTAGGTTTCTAACTAGGTGATTAATCGAAGTGGAGGGGCAACCCGATGATCCTTCATCAGATGATTGGCCAATGCAGGGTAGAAAACAAAGAAACCGATGGTAAAGTGAAATAAATATATTTTCAATTGATTGGGCTAGGAATCGAAATTTGGATTCGGTATGGATAAAAGTACTTCCTATGTTATACTAATCAAGTCTCGACGATGAATTGATTTAATAGATCAGATATTGTTATTCGTGATATTAATCCGATTCAAAATCATCGGGAGTTAATTCATTCATTGAATTTACAGACGAAAGATTTCTCATCTCTAGGGGATTAAATCCCGAGTTATTGCGAAGTAAACAAACCACCAATGAGATTATGGAAGTAAATATTCTTGCATTTATTGCTACTGCACTGTTCATTCTAGTTCCTACTGCCTTTCTACTTATCATTTACGTAAAAACAGTCAGTCAAAAGGATTAATTCAATTGCATTTTCAAATTAATTTGAATGCAACTTTTCTTGTGAGTTTTGATCACAAATTGACGAAGTCAAATGAAAAGGATTCCAATTTCACGTCTTAACTTCAATATTAAATAATAAATAAAATGAGCGGACTAGAATCGGAAGTATTCTAAGAGCTAGATGGGATGGTAGTAAGGATTCATCTATTTCTTTCTTGCCATCCCATCTAGCTCTTAGTCTAGAAACTTAGTTTCGAAAGTTCGAATCTAGAATAAAATAAGGATAAAGGCTTAAGTTTCTATCAATCAAGCTACAATAGATGGATAGATGTGGAAATAAATTCCCTCTATTGTAATTGTAGGGAATTGACATAAAATCCAATTTGATAAATCTATTTGCTCCGATCAATCGGTATCGGTAATGGAAATAATTCTTATCTTAGGATTGGAATTCCTTCAATAAGGAAGAGAAAACCTTACCGATTTTTAACACCCAAACCACCAGATGAACTAAGTCGATCAAGCATAAACGCCTTTCTCAAAGTATGGTAAATGCCCAATATGTGATTCGTCCGAAGCAAGATCTCAGTAACTCTTGTTAGACAACCACAATCTATATATCATTTGTCATAGAAAGTGTGTATACCCTTAACAAAACGATTTCTTCTTTGAACAGTAAAGGGGGGAAAGAAATTTAAAAAGGTCTGGTCTCCCACACTATCTAGATCTCTAAAGATTATTAGAAAGATAGTAAGAACTCATTCCCCCGAGAATTTCGGAAGAATTGTAGTGAATCCCTTTCGTTGCGAAAGAAAAACACGTGAATTGCCGAAATATCCCTTTGATTGAAAGAGTCTGATTCATATCATAGATTACCCCGTTGGGTTCCAGTGTAATTCGAAGATTTCTATGTGAACGGGTTCAAAGCGCGTTGTAGAACGATCAATAAAACAATCGATACGGTTTTGATTCTTCAACTTAGTTAGTAGTGCTTCTAAAGTCCACTTCTTCCCCACACTACGAGTGAAAGGGAAAATGTAAAGACTACCATTAAAGCAGCCCAAGCGAGACTTACTATATCCATGTGAATTATGCCCCTTATCTCTATAAATATAAATATGAAAGAATTATTCCATTAGTCCTCATTAATATTAATAAAATTCTATAATATAATAGTGGAATCAATGGTGCAGAGTCAAAAGGGGATTCTGCCCGAACACTATATACTATTCAGAAACCAATCCCAAAAATCGATTATGATTTCGAATTGGATTAAACACAAGGAAAATACGTGGTACTATCCCAGAGAACATGT